CAATAGCAATAAGCCCTGTTTGAAGGGGCTCATATACAGAACGCCTCGAAATAATACCAGGCGCAGGGGATTCAATTAATCGGGATTCAGAAGATGCAATTGGGCCTCTTCCATCAATAGGTTGAGCCAAAGCATTTATAACACGACCTAAATAAGCTTCACTAACAGGTATCTGAGCAATTCTTCCTGTTGCTTTTACAGAACTTTTCTCTTTTATCATCAAACCATCACCCATTAATACAACGCCAACATTTTTTGATTCCAAATTCAGAGCAATACCTATTGTACCCTCTTCAAATTCTACTAATTCACCTGCCATGACTTCATTAAGACCATAAACACGAGCAATACCATCACCTACTTGAAGCACATTACCGGTATTTATAATCTTGACTTCTCTATTATATTGTTCAATACGTTCACGGATAATACTACTAATTTCGTCGGCTCGAAGAGTTCCCATAAGTCTTTATTTATTCTTTTTAGAAAGCAAAGAAAAAAAGGTAGTGCCTAACTAAGTTTGAAACTAAAGTGAAAGTTGAAGGACTAATCAGTTATATTATTTATGCCATTCTATGGTACGGAGAATGGCAATATTAGCACGGATCGTACGAGAATGTAATTCACTATTTAAAGAACTTTTTAGAGTTCCCAGAGCTCTTTGGAAGGCTTGTTGCAGAATTCGTTGTCGGACTTGATTTATTGCTCTTTCTTGTTCAAAACAAAGGGTTTCTTTCTTATTTTTTTCTAATCGTTCCAAATCATTATAACCTTTTTTAACAATATTTTGTTTTTGTCGTTCTAGATCAGAGTATTCATTCATCCGATACTCATTCGCTTCCAGTTCCACTTTCCGGAAACGAACTCGAGCTTTTTCGAGCTGCTCAATGGCTGCTTTACGTAATTCTTCTGAATTACGAAGAGTGTTTAAAATCCTCTGTTTTCGATTATCTAATAAATCATTTAATGAAAGTAGATTATCTTACTATGAAATTCAAAACTTTCATGATCTCTTCCCAAACCAAACATGAATCTTTCGATTCATTTGGCTCTCCCGCTCAATTATTTATGAATATTCCAATATTCTTTTTTGAATCTAATGAGCCTATCCTCTCTTTTCTGTTTATATTCAAACATATAATATAACTTCTAAAAGACCATAATATAAGAATATATATTAGTGAAAAGGACTCTTCTGATCAGAGAAAAATCTATAAATAATTGTCAGCAAAATTGTTTCTTTCTTTATTCAAAATTGCTTGTTCTTTATTTTTTTGAATTCAAAAAGGTTTCATTAAATAAATAAAAAAAAAACAAATTGAAAATTCAAATTTCTCTTTTTTTTTTTCAAATCCAAAAAATTTTTCTTTTTTTTATTACAGTAGGTCCTCATTTCGGCATTGGATAAAAAACAAGGTGTTGACCTCCTAGTAAATGGTTCAAATTTTTTTATCGATATGAGTGTTCTATATCAAAAAAATTCTCAACTATACATTTTTAAACCATTTTGATACTAACGTAGTCGTAGAAAGAGTACCATTTTGCCTGTACTTCAAGCAGTTTAGCTTTAACCATGTTAAAGATCTCAAATTATTTTGATTGGTTTTGATAGAGAATCAAAGTTATTTCACCAATAAATAACGAAATGCTATAGTTCTTACATATGATTTCTGAATTTATTCAGAAGTAATTCGTGGAGATCATACACCCTTTTCCAAAAATAAAAGGAAGTGAAGCCGGATGAATCCAACTTTTTCTCGAAATAAACAACTCGCACACACTCCCTTTCCAAAAAAAATTAATATACCAATCACTACAATTAGATTTATTAGATTTGTTGCTAAAATATCAGTATTAAACCCGAAAGTCCCGGCTAATGACCAGTGACCCAAGAAAACGAAAGAATCGGTTACATTTTTCATATGTTCTCCTCTTATAGATAGGGCTAACAAAGAAAAAGTTCTTTTTCTATCACTTCACTTATCCTTTTTTGATCAATTTCTTTTTTTGGGAGAATATCTTAATCTTAAATAAGATTAACTTAAAACTCATTTGAATTATGAAGTATCTCTCATCCCTTGAGATTTTTCCTAAATAAAGAAATAGGAAAAAAGTTTTTAATATACTAAGCTAAGTACAGATGAGCCGATCTGGGAATCCCTCATCCTTAAATTAGTCCTTTATTCCATAAAGGTTCAACAAATACAAATAACTTAATATAATAAAAGAAAATTTGTTGATATAATTCGAAGAAAAAAAACAGTTGAAAGTTTTCAAAATGCCAAAAAGAATAGATAATCTAAATCTAAGTGACTTTTTTTTCCTATTGCTAGGATTAAACAAAAGGATTTGCAAATAAAAGCGCTAATGCCACAACCAGTCCATAAATTGTCAAAGCTTCCATAAAAGCTAGACTAAGCAATAAAGTACCTCGTATTTTACCCTCTGCTTCTGGTTGTCTCGCAATACCTTCTACAGCTTGACCTGCAGCAGTGCCTTGACCAATCCCAGGCCCAATAGAAGCAAGCCCCACAGCCAATCCAGCAGCAATAACAGAAGCGGCAGAAATCAGTGGATTCATAATAAGTTCCTCCCACTAAAAAAATAAGGAGTTAATAATACATAATACAATCAACCAAAGAATTTGCAAATAAAAGCGCTAATGCCACAACCAATCCATAAATTGTCAAAGCTTCTAGACTAAGCAATAAAGTACCTCGTATTTTACCCTCTGCTAATGATCATACGCCTCTAATGCATTGTATGTCCCATAATAAGTTCCGGGGTAGAAGATGACTATTCATAGCTATTACCTTAACAAAAAGAGTTCGACCCAATCCTTGATTTCTGTCTTTGTTAATCCTGATTCGACATTAGAAGTATACAAGGTCTTCAAGTTCTTCCTCGTATAAGAACGAAATAACTAAAAATTACGAATTGAAATAAATAATATTTTTGAATTGTCAGAACTTTTTTGATATTTCCTTTTTCTTTTCTATTTCTGATGGAATTTTATTAATATAATAAAATAAAGTTTGAATTTTTCTATATCTTTCTAACCACTCTTTCATTTAATTTTTTCTTTTTACCCTTCCTTCGAGATCCTTTAGTTCATATTTTTTTTATTGAATATACAATCACAGAACAAACAGATTTATATCCTAATCTATTTTTTAGAAATAAAATGCATATTTAATATATAAATATATTAAGAAGTATATATAATAAGTATATATATTACTTAGTGATATTCAATAGTGTTATTTAGCTAGTGAACATCTCATATTGCATAGAGATGCAGTTTTTCCAAAAACAGTCCATATTGAGTTGAGACTTACCATAAAAATTCTTCAAAACACATAAAAAAAATGATTGGACTTTTAAGAATTTCATACTTTTAGCGTAACCTTTATAAATTCGAATTCGATCGTCCATTCCTTCTCTCTCCTATGTTTAAATCGTATTCTATCTTCCTATATTTTTCTATTCTATAAAGTATATTCTCAATTTCGATCAGCAAGGAGATTTTCTTGAATCATATAGGAATTGAAATAAGCTAAAAAAAAGATTATTTCAAGAAAAACTAGTCAATGATGATCCTCCATGGATTCTCCTATATAAGCTGCTGCTAAGGTTGCAAAAATAAGAGCTTGAATACCGCTTGTAAATAATCCAAGCAACATGACAGGTATAGGAATTACTAAAGGGACTAAAGAAACAAGAACAACAACTACCAATTCATCAGCTAATATATTTCCAAAAAGTCGAAAACTCAGAGATAAAGGTTTTGTGAAATCTTCTAGAATATTAATTGGTAAAAGGATTGGAGTTGGCTTAATATATTTCTCAAAATAACTCAATCCTTTTTTGCTAAGACCCGCATAAAAATATGCCACTGACGTGAGTAAAGCTAAAGCAACCGTTGTATTTATATCATTCGTGGGGGCGGCTAACTCCCCATGAGGTAACTCTATGATTTTCCAAGGGAAAAGAGCACCTGACCAATTAGAAACGAAAATAAATAAGAACATAGTTCCTATAAAGGGAACCCAAGGACCGTATTCATCTCCAATTTGAGTTTTGCTTAAGTCCCGAATAAATTCAAGAATATATTCAAAGAAATTCTGACCATCAGTCGGAATGGTTTGTAGATTCCGAACAGCTATGATAACTGACACTAACAAGATTGCAATTACAATCCAAGACGTGATAAGTACTTGGCCATGGATTTGTAAACCTCCTATTTGCCAATAGAGATGTTGACCTACTTCTACAGCAGATATCTCAAATAACACATTATATGTTCTAATGGAGCATGAAATAACATTCATAATTTCTTTTCCTCTGATATAATTTGACTTCAAAATTTTAAAAAAGTAACCTTTCAATTCAAAAATTAAGTATCCTATATTTAATTTAAAATTTAAAATACCAAAAAGTCCTTGCAAAATATCTCAAATTATTTTTTTTATATTTCGATTAAAGAATTTGCAAATAAAAACGCTAATGCCACAACCAGTCCATAAATTGTCAAAGCTTTCATAAAAGCTAGACTAAGCAATAAAGTACCTCATATTTTAATTTTCATTGGACCACTCTCTGAAATTGGTGAGGCTTTTCAAGACAACAGTCGAAAGACTTTATAAGATTTATTAGCCTCGTTGAACTCCAGCAATATTAAATCGCTGCTACGTATGTTAGTATCGCGTAAGTAATTACTTACTTTACACGATACGATCCGTCGAGCTGGCAGTGGCCTTCCATCATAGAAACAATAAATCCTCGCATAGAGAATTTTTTCTCGGGTACCATTTCGAATTTCAATGAACTCAAAAACGGTTTTGGCGACAACCAAGTTCCATACCCACGAGGATTCTTCCTTTATGGAAAATCCATTAATGGATTTGATATTAATCTCAAATCCATTAATTGGATAAGGACGAATGTAAGGTATATCTTCCTGAGACTTAGATTCCTTAGATGTTGTCAATCTAATCGCTTCTTTTGATTTTTGATTAGCATCTTTATCATAAGCAATAATTTTTTCCTTATCTTTATAGACTTTATCTTTATATAAATAAAAAGAAAGAAAAGCTATTAAACCTATGAAAAAAATAGCTCCAATGATGAGAAAAATATCCATAGGAGTGTCATCTTGACCAATCCTAGGCCCAATACCCAAAGCAGTAATAACAGAAATGGCACAAATCAGTGGATTCATAATAAGTTCCTCCCACTAAAAAAATAAGGAGTTAATAATACATAATACAATCAACCAAAGAATTTGCAAATAAAAGCGCTAATGCCACAAACAGTCCATAAATTGTCAAAGCTTCCAAAAAAGCTAGACTAAGCAATAAAGTACCTCGTATTTTACCCTCTGCTAATGATCATACGTCTCTAATGCATTGTATGTCCCATAATAAGTTCGGGATAGAAGATGACTATTCATAGCTATTACCTTAACAAGAAGAGTTCGACCCAATCCTTGATTTCTGTCTTTGTTGATCCTGATTCGACATTAGAAGTATGCAAGGTCTTCAAGACCAGTGAAAAATATTTTTTGAACATACAAGTAGAATTCTATTATTTTAAAAAGTTCGTGTCAAGTGATATATTCTATATATTCGCCAGAAATGAATATATTATTCATATATTGATGATATGGAAATATCATCTTGCATATATATTATAGTATAATATAAAAATATTGATGATATGAGAATACTATCTTGCATATATGAAATGAGACGACACTACGACGAAGTTCCGAGAGTTACGAAGTAAGCTTGGGACTTCTATTGTTTATTGGTTGAGAACAAAAGTTGAACTCTAAGAGGTAGAATCTGCGGTTGTTCCTCAGTAGCTCAGTGGTAGAGCGGTCGGCTGTTAACTGATTGGTCGTAGGTTCGAATCCTACTTGGGGAGATTGAATTAGTTCTTAATGAAAGAATAAAGAATCTCATTAAATAAAGGCTTTGCCTTAGCAGGAGGTAACCCCTTCCCCATCTTTGTTTCTATATGAAAAAGAGCTTCTTTTATCAAATTCTGTACTATACCCCAAGTTATAGAACTCTGCGTTCGCTATCTCGATCATGACTTTCCTACCCCCATAGGAAAAGTCAAGGGCCTTTCATTTTAAGGCTTTGGGCGAGGAGGGACTCGAACCCCCGACACCGTGGTTCGTAGCCACGTGCTCTAATCCTTCTGAGCTACAGGCCCCACCCCGTCTCCACTGGATCTGTTCCCGTGAGCACCCTTCCTTAGCCATTTGATTTCGGGTTAAGGTTAAGACGACTTTTGCATTTTGAATTGTTCAATATATTTTCAAATATATATACCCATATACGCCGCTCGGATTAGAACCTATGTATTTTATTATTGCAAATATCATCATTTCTCCCAATTTAAGCTTTGTTTTGTATTTCTAATTGTTTTGTATTTCTAATATAGTGAAAAAGTCAAAAAAGAGGTGTTAAGCTTTTTCACATTCTGGCATCGAGTTATTTTCCCGCAGGACTTCCCCTACAGTATCGTCACCGCAGTAGAGTTTCACCACCAAATTCGGAATGGATTGGTGTGGTTCCTCTACGCCTAGGACACCAGAATATCGAACCATGAAGGAAGGCATGAGAGAAAAACATATTGGCTAATGAATGATTGTGAGGCCCCAATTCTTGACTGTAAGGGGCACCAAAGGCCTCTGCCTGCCCTTCGATATTCGATAGGGCAGAGCTTTTGGTGCCCATTCCAGCTTTTTTTCAATTAGTAACATGTAGAACTCTTCGTATCGTAACCTAATGATTAATTATATCTACGATATAATGAAACGACTTTTCAGTAATCTCAAGTAATAGTTTATCGGTCTCTATTACTACAAGATCAGGATTCCGCATAGGGGTATCCCCTAACTCATTAGAAACAATACAGGGCACGACTCGTCCTGTAGCCATCGTTACGTACACTATTCTTCCGACTTTCTCACTAAAAGTACCAAAGAATTCGCAGAGTACTTCTGCTATAAAAAAATTTTTCATAGGTTACCTCAGATTGCAACTAAGATTAAAAAGAGTTCTAATATATGTATAGAAGGTGATTTCATATCAGAACTCAGACGGGATAAAATCCCATATTTTATTAATTTTTATAATAATCTTTATTATATTAATTTTTATTAATTTTTTTATTTTTAATAGTTAAATTTAGAATTTAGTAATAAATAATAAATTAGTCTAAAGTTAATTACCAAGCTTCACGAAGTGCTTCTACAGGAGTCAAACTTCCATTCGTGTATATCTCAAGAAATAGTATTTCCTCGGAGTCAATTTTTTTTTTAAGCGGATCATAATACTGTTTATTCGCATGATACGTATAATTGACCTGTAGCACAGGAGTAAATGTGCTATCTATGGGAAAAGTAAAACTGCAATTTTCATCGCTATAATCGCCATATTTGACATTGTCATTGATGACACTGTGTCGAGGGTGATACCCTCTATCTCGTTCTAATATCAATTCAATTGATAAATCTATTGGTCCTGTTATATACGCAATAGGTTGGTCTTCGTTGACTATGTGAACAAAATCCGGTAGGTTTATATTTTTGGCAGTAAAAAGCATTGGACCACTCTCCAAAATCAATATCGATGCTTTGATAACTTGATTGGTGAGGCTTTTCAAGACAATTGTCTTGAGATTTTGTAATATTTCATCTATAGATTCTCTTATACCTGGTATAGTACTATATTGATGAAAAGATTTTTCTTGTTTTTCTTTCAATTGAAATGTAGCATGTGTTATACGTGTTCCGTTTATTTCTGCAAGCAGAACTCTTCGTATGGTAGTACCTAATATATTAGCCTGACCTTCCTTACCAATTAGGTCGCGGATTTCTTTTATTTGATTCTTCTCAAAATCAGGATTGCTACAAGCAGTAGCAATCTGGGAACACTGTTTATTTATGTTTTCATTTGAATCTGATTAATCTTAAGATGGATTTTCATCCCAATCTGATTCATCTTCAAATGAATCATAAAGCCTTTTTATGGAATTCAGGCAGTTTCGCTGAGAATTTGGTCTAGAATGAGGACCATAATTCATACATAAATAATCTTAGTATTCCGATATACAAGGCTTGTTTTCGCAGACTTTTGCCATAAGATAAAGCAATAACAAAAAGTGAGGACCTTGGCCAAATTTTTTCAACAAGATTCGTAGCTGTAATTATGTTTCTAAGAAGTTTTTTAATAGTTGGCATAAAAAGTTTCTCTCTTTTTCTTTGAAATTTCAATAAAATACGTTTTCTTTGTTAGAATCTTATTAGAATTTTTTTTTAATTGATTCTATTAATGGATTTTTTCTCCTATTAATGGGTTTTTCCTGTCCTATTAACTTAACGAATTAGCTATTTTCAAAAAAAAAAAGGTTTGCACTCATTGGAAGAGGAAGATCAGAATAGGCAGATAAAAAAGCTGATCCCAATTTATGACTGCAATGATTAATTGCATATTCATTTTGATTATGGAAGTAACTATAATAGAATATTCTATAAAGCATCCATTTTTCGAATTGAATTCAAATGAAGGAATCAAAACTCTTTCAATTCTAAGATATATCTCTGTTTTTTTTCATTCATATATTTTATCTATCTCAAGAAAAGATTAAGTAATCAAAATCGTATCAATTAAGACATAATATTATTTTCTTATTTCATTTATATATTGAATATATATATACACATGATATATAATCCACACTAAAATAGGATTAGGTTTAATTCATAGATTTTTTGTTTCTTTATCAAAATAAACAAAAATAGTCGCGATTTTATTATAATATATAGCTGTCTTAATATGTTAAGACAAAGGATCAAAAATATTATTTCAGTATTTTTTTTTTAACTGAAAGATTTTCAATTATAGAGAATCTATAGAAAAGAAAAAAAGCCCGCTATCGGAGTTGAACCGATGACCATCGCATTACTAATGCGATGCTCTAACCTCTGAGCTAAGTGGGCTCACATAAGAAAAAAACTGTTGAAATTCAAAAAATCTCAGATATGTTATATAAAATTTGAAAAGATTGGTCTTAATAAAAAATAAAAAAATAAAGAAGAATAAATAAAGATACAATCTAAGATTCGATTCAATCAATTTTTGAGTTTCATTTGAAAAAAAAAAGTGAATAAATTGAAAAAAGATAAATATAGAACTCTCGATTATTTAATAATCAATGTTATAGAACTTTAGACTGTTGAAAATCAATAATTAATTAATAAAATTATTTCTGACTAAATTAAACTAAAAAAAAAATTAATAAATGAAAAATAAATAATAATTATAGTAGGGAAATGAATAAAAATGAAAATTGCATTTTAGTCTCAAAAAAAGGGGATATGGCGAAATTGGTAGACGCTACGGACTTGCATTGGATTGAGCCTTGGTATGGAAACTTGCTAAGTGTTAACTTCCAAATTCAGAGAAACCCTGGAATTAAAAATGGGCAATCCTGAGCCAAATCTTCTTTTTGAGAAAAAGAAATATATAAAATATTTCTTATTTCAGATAAGAAATAATATTTTTTCTTATCTAATATTAAAGATAGGTGCAGAGACTCGATGGAAGCTTTTCTAACGAATAGAATTTATTATGTTGCAATACTAAAATTTCTCTATCGAAATAAGAGAAAGAATAGCCGTCTATACCAAACAAAGACGTACGTATATATAATAATTAATCAAATTATTAATAAATCATATTATTTATGTCAATAAATAAATTAACAATGATTATGGAATAGCAAATTCAGGAATTTCGATGAATTCCATAAATTATGAATCGTTTATGGTGAATTGATTCAAATATGAAATTTAATGAGAAAAAAACTCAATTTTTAATAATCAATTTATTCTATTTATGGAATTCATTATAGAGTTTGTTAGATTGAAAAAATGATGATAAATCAAACGAGAATAAAGAGAGAGTCCATTCTACATGTCAATATCGACAACAATGAAATTTATAGTAAGAGGAAAATCCGTCGATTTTTGAAATCATGAGGGTTCAAGTCCCTCTATCCCCAATAAAAAGCCCATTTGATTTTTAAAATATCTCTTTTTTATTTTGATTTTGATGAAAAATTCAAATAAAATTCACTATCTTTTCTTTTTAATTCGTTCTATTTTCTCATTTCGCAAATAGATCTGAAAAAAAAATATTTATTATGCAAAATAATAAAATATAAGCATATGAAAAGATCCTAAGCATATGCAAAGAATCATTCTTCTATAATGAAATCATTACCAATCATATCAATATCTTAAATATTGATTATTCAATTTTTTTGAATAAATTTTTATTTTAATTTTATTTGAGCTCCTTTATTTAATTGACAAGGGCATAGGTACGAGTATTCTACTCGAGTGATCCGACAAGAAATAGTCGGGATAGCTCAGTCGGTAGAGCAGAGGACTGAAAATCCTCGTGTCACCAGTTCAAAACTGGTTCCCGGCAAGACAAAAATAAATTGGGTGGGTAAGAATTAATAAGAATATACATATATATATCTATATATATGATTAGTATATAAACTCAATTATTTATTTAATTCATAATATTAATATTATGAATATATTAATATCCTCATATAATGTTTTTTCATCTTTTCTATATTCTATTATATCTATAGAATATAGATATATAGAAACATCATATTAAAAAGATGATAATATTTATTATCAAAATTAAAAAAGAACTCTTTAGTTTTAGATAAAGAGTTCTAAGATAAGAATAGATAGACAGAATGCATTTTAAAATCTGATACCTTCTTTTTATTCCTGAATTTCATATTTATTTTTTTATTTATTCTGTTTCTTTCTTGCTTACCTTCTTTTCTGAGTGCAATTCTAAAATCTTCAGTTAATAGAAAATACATGAATATTCTATTTCTTTCTCCTCCAAATGAAAAAATCTAAAGACTCTTTTATATCTATATTTTTTATATCTATGATGCGAATAAGAATCTAGCAGTTACTTTGTTTATTTCATGTAAAATAGAATTTCAAAATATTCATTAATGAATTTTGAAGTCATGTCATAATTAAGTGAACATTGATTTCTTATCATTCAAAGGGCATCTTGTATTTCATAGAAATCTGGAGTAATATAGTCCTTACGCAAGGGCCAGCCTATCCAACTTTCAGGCATTAAAATACGTTTAAGGCGTGGATGATTATTATAAGAGATTCCCAATATATCATAAGATTCGCGTTCTTGAAAATCAGCACTTCTCCAAATCCAGAAAACAGATGGGATTTTAGGATTATTCCTTGACACAAATACTTTTATACATACTTCTTCTGGATTATATATATCATATTGTATTCTTGTAAGATGATATACGCTACCTAAAAACCCCCCTGGTGCTACATCATAAACACACTGAGAGCGTAAATAATTGTAACCATATACATATAAAATAACAGCAATGGAGTCCCAATCCTCGACCTTTATTTGTAAGGTTTGTATTCCTCGAGAATCAAAACCTAAAGATCTATGAACCAGTTCATTATTGACTAGCCAATCAGATAAATCATTTTGCAAAGGATCCTTCTCCATTCTATTGATCTCTCTCAAATTTGTATAAGTGTTTTACCATAAAATTGGAAAGTAAAGATTGACTTGCTCTTTCTTAATTCTGAAAAAAATAACCTTACCTAATTAACTGTAAGAAAATACTGAATCTTTCAATTTTATTTTAGAAAATATCTCTGAAATAGATTGTGAGGGATTTCTAAATCCCTGATCGTAATTTCCAGTATGATTACTACGTTGAACATGAAATTTATGATTAGTAGTAAAACATCGATTTTCTTCTTGAGATCTAGTTCTATCTTCAACTATTTCTCGAGATATCTTTTTACGAAGTTTTGTTATAGCATCTATAACTGCCTCTGGTTTAGGCGGGCATCCCGGTAAATAAACATCCACAGGAATTAGCTTATCAACTCCCCGAACAGTAGTATAAGAATCAGTACTGAACATTCCCCCTGTAATAGTACAAGCTCCCATAGCAATAACGTATTTAGGTTCAGGCATTTGTTCATATAATCGCACTAAAGAAGGAGCCATTTTCATTGTTACAGTGCCAGCTGTTAAAATTAGGTCCGCTTGCCTAGGACTTGATCTTGGTACCAATCCATAACGATCAAAATCAAATCGCGAACCTATTAATGAAGCAAATTCAATGAAACAACAACTAGTACCATATAAAAGAGGCCATAAACTGGAAAGTCTTGACCAATTTGAAAGATCATTTGATGTAGTTGAAATAACTGAATTGGAGGTTGTTTGATCAAGTAACGAAAAATCAATCAAATTCATAACTGTCTTATTAGGATTTTGTCCTTGTTTTTTTTTCCGTTTTTCTGAATATTTAGTTAAGACCATTCTAATGCTCCTTTTCGCCATACGTAAACTGAACCACCAATTAGGATAAGAACGAAAATAAAAGCTTCGATAAATAAAGATACACCTAATACATCGAAGCTCATTGCCCACGGATAAAGAAAGACTGTTTCAACATCAAAAACAACAAAAACAAGAGCAAACATATAATAACGAATTCGGAATTGTAACCAAGCATCTCCCATAGGTTCTATACCTGATTCATAACTAGAAAACTTTTCAGGTCCTTCACGAATCGGGACTAAAACTCCTGAAATAAAAAATGCTAAGATAGGAAAAAGGCTTGATATTATTAGAAATGCCCAGAAAATATCATATTCATGAAGCAGAAACATAAATGTATTCCTTCGTATAAAATAAAAATATACTGAATTTTTTGATTCGAATTGCCATTGTTAATTCATCCAGAACTTCAGTAAAAGAAGGATATATTTTTATGAATTGACTTTATTTGCGACATGTCTCGTTTAAAGATTCTATTTGATTCAAGGAATCCTGATTTCATTTTGAACTTCCATTCTAGTTAGATATGGTGTAAACATAAGATCTTCTTAGACAGAAGAGAAATTTTTCTCTTCTTTGGTTTCACCTTCTCTTTTTTTTTTTATAGTTCTATACTTTTATTCCATAAGTTTTTATAGTTCTATCTTTTATTCCATAAGATAAAATAAATAGAAAAATATCTTAATTCAAAAATTACTTTACTTATTTTTATTACTTATTTATAGTAAAAGACAATGTAAGAACATCAAAATTTACATAGAATTGAAGAAACTCTATTAAATAATTAGTTTATTCAGGATACTATTCTTATTCTTAATATCTTTTAAGATATTTTGAAAGAGAGTTCTATTTTGAAAACTCTTTCAAAAAAAAAAAAGTCTTGAAAAATGAAATGGATTAGGGCTATACGGACTCGAACCGTAGACCTTCTCGGTAAAAGAGATCAAACTAAATTTCTTATCGAAATGATTCGAACTATTTCAAAGACCCAACATGCAGTTTGTTGCATTGGGCTCTTTCATTAACTAAAAGAAAATCAGTTAATCCACCATATTATTTCATTATGGGAAAAATAAAGATAAAAAGATGGTTCCATGTACTCTGATTCATTATGTCCTGATCTAAGAGCAATACCAAAGTTTTTCAAAGAAGGGTTACCTTGACTTAGGTCTGCCTTCGGCCTATTTCACCTAATAATAATTAGAATCTCTATCGTTCCGCTGTATGTAAGAGTCGAATATGAGACTTTATACACCTTAAAGTTCATAGGACGAAAAGAGTTTTTTTGAGATCCTTATACTCATTATGCCTAGCATTGAATAGATTTAGCTATTAACCTTATCAATTAACAAATCAATGAGTGGTTTTATTAGATTTTGTATCGAAAATCACATCAAAATCATACTAAACCGACTATTTGTCAGGCTATTGTTCTCCGTTATTTTCAATATATGGAGTAAGACATTGATTTTTGAATAAGACTAATCATGTTCATTACATGCTTCTTTGAAAAACATTGGCGCACGTGTAAACGAGGCGCTCTACCAACTGAGCTATAGCCCTTGTACAAAAAATCTTAATACAAAAAATATTTTTTGTCAAGCCTAATCCATATCCTAATCCATATGATAAATCTCTTATCTATTTACTGTTAATCGATTGGTATTGCTTAGAAAGAATAATCTATCTATAATTAGAATTAGAAAAGTGATAGAATTTTCTTTTTAGTTTTGAACTACCTACTTAACTCAGTGGTTAGAGTATTGCTTTCATACGGCAGGAGTCATTGGTTCAAATCCAATAGTAGGTAGAACTTATTAGATACTAACCCTGGTATCTAATAAGTTTTTCTACTTAATGGATCTTTTCCTTGTATCTGATTCAAAGTGATTTTTTTCAATTTAAAGAAGATAGTATCATAAAAACTTTGAAAAAACTTATTTGGATTTATTTGATGTATTGACTAATTTTGAAATAAAATGTTAAGAAATAACATTAACAGCCTCTATTCGTGTCCTAGCTCGTCTAAGAGCTAGATTCGCTTCAATCAGTTGTCTCTTACCCTTAGCTTTCCTCAAGTTAGCTTCAGCTATTTCAAGAGCTTCTTGAGCTTCTTGCGGATCAATGTCGGTACTTATCTCTGCATCATTTCCTAAAATGATGATTTCATTATTTCCAATTCTGGCAAAACCACCCATTAGAGCCACCCTTAACCATTGGTCGTTGATGTGTATTCTCAAAAGACCTATATCCAAAGCTGTGGCAATAGGAGTATGATTTGGTAATACACCAATTTGACCACTATTTGTAGATAAAATGATTTCTTTTACTTCTGAATCCAAAATAATTCGATTAGGAGTCAGTACACAAAGTTTTAAGGTCATTTCTTCAAAATGCTCTCTACTTCACTTCTAAATTGATAGCTTTCGCGGTAGCTTCATCGATGTTACCCACCAAATAAAAAGCTTGCTCGGGCAAAGCGTCTAATTCTCCAGAAAGGATCAGTTGAAATCCCCTAATAGTTTCTGCAAGACCAACATATTTTCCTGGAGAACCAGTAAAGACTTCTGCCACGAAGAAGGGTTGTGATAAGAAACGCTCAATTTTTCGTGCTCTTGCTACAGTTAAACGATCCTCCTCGGATAATTCATCCAATCCGAGAATTGCTATAATGTCCTGAAGTTCTTTGTAACGTTGTGAAGTTTGCTTAACTCTTTGCGCAGTTTCATAATGTTCTTTGCCAACAATCTTTGGTTGTAACATAGTTGACGTTGAATCTAAGGGATTCACTGCTGGATAAATGCCTTTGGCAGCTAATGGTCTTGATAGTACGGTAGTAGCATCTAAATGTGCAAATGTTGTAGCAGGAGCAGGGTCAGTCAAGTCATCCGCAGGCACGTAAACTGCTTGGATTGAAGTTATAGCTCCCTTTTTCGTAGAAGTAATTCTTTCTTGCAAAGAACCCATTTCTGTGCTAAGGGTGGGTTGATAACCAACTGCGGAAGGCATTCTACCTAATAAAGCGGATACCTCTGATCCTGCTTGGACGAAACGAAAGATATTGTCAATGAATAGAAGCACATCTTGTTTATTAACATCTCGAAAATATTCTGCCATAGTTAGGGCAGTTAAACCAACTCTCATACGAGCTCCCGGGGGTTCATTCATTTGACCATAGACTAGAGCTACTTTTGATTCGGAAAGATTTTTTTCATTAATCACTCCGGATTCTTTCATTTCAATATAAAGATCATTTCCCTCACGAGTACGTTCCCCTACTCCACCAAATACGGATACACCTCCGTGAGCTTTAGCAATGTTGTTGATCAATTCCATGATCAGTACTGTTTTACCTACTCCAGCTCCCCCGAATAATCCTATTTTTCCTCCACGGCGGTAAGGAGCTAAAAGATCTACTACTTTAATACCTGTTTCAAAGATTGATAATTTTGTATCTAATTCTACAAAGGCGGGTGCAGATCTATGAATAGGAGATGTTTTACTAATGTCTAAAGGGCCTAAATTATCAATAGGCTCTCCAAGAACGTTGAAAATTCGTCCGAGGGTTGCTTCACCAACTGGAACACTTAGAGCAGCCCCTGTGTCAATCACTTCCATTCCTCTCGTTAAACCATCTGTAGCACTCATAGCTACAGCTCTAACTCGATTATTTCCTAATAATTGTTGCACCTCACAAGTAACATTAATCTGCTGCGTATATGGACCTTTAACTACCAAAGCATTATAAATATTAGGCATTTTGCCCGGAGGAAAGACAATATCGAGTACTGGGCCAATAATTTGAACAATATGGCCTATATTTTGTGTGGAAACCACAGGATTAGAATTAGTAGGATTCATAATTATAAAAAAAATTAAGTATTTTGCAGTTTTTTTTATAGTACCAAAGCAAAAAGCAATATTCGATAGCAAGCTGATCAATTAATTCAATAAAAAATAAAAAGGAAATAACTTTTTATTTTAGTTAACGATCTAAGCGATTGAATCTTATTCAATCCTTTATTCATTCAATTTCAATGAGTTCATTCTTAGGTTCAGTCAATGTTTCTTTCTTTTTTCATATAGATTTCTGTTTTCAAATTCTTTCGTAGATGAATTATGCTTATTTTATAGGATTTACATATAAAAAACATATCACTGCCAAGAGGGAAGTGTCAAGAGGGAAATGCGTATTGAAATATTTTGATTTCAAATTAAGAAATAGACTATCTAAGAAAAATCTCATTAGAAATTTATCAATTTGCAAAACAAGATTCGCTTGCACTATATATATCAAAGAGCATATAATAAGGGTGTATTTGGTGCATCAAATACACTCAAAAAAACCTCCAAATGACATGCAATTAAAAATCCTAATTGATTTTTTTGGAAATGAAAGATTTTTACTCCATTGAAAATCCATCTCGAGTAGATCTTGTTCTTTTGACAATTCTTAATTCATAAGTTGTAGAAAGGGACTTATGTCACCACAAACAGAGACTAAAGCAAGTGTTGGGTTTAAAGCAGGGGTTAAAGATTACAAACTTACTTATTATACTCCTGAGTACGAAACCAAAGATACTGATATCTTAGCAGCGTTCCGAGTAACTCCTCAACCCGGAGTCCCCCCTGAAGAAGCAGGAGCTGCAGTAGCGGCAGAATCTTCTACTGGTACATGGACAACTGTTTGGACTGATGGACTTACCAGTCTTGATCGTTATAAAGGACGATGCTATCATATCGAGCCTGTTGTTGGAGAAGAAAATCAATTTATTGCCTATGTAGCTTATCCTTTAGACCTTTTTGAAGAAGGTTCTGTTACTAACATGTTTACTTCTATTGTAGGTAATGTATTTGGTTTCAAAGCCCTACGAGCTCTACGCTTGGAAGACTTACGAATTCCCCCTGCTTATTCAAAAACTTTCCAAGGCCCACCTCATGGTATCCAATCCGAAAGAGATAAGTTGAACAAATATGGTCGTCCTCTATTGGGATGTACTATTAAACCAAAATTGGGATTATCCGCAAAGAAC